GATATGTTTCCACAAATAATTGAAATTCAATTTCTTGATCTGTATCTTCAATTTTTGGAAACTTATAAAGTTCTTCTGTTAAGCCCTGATCAATGAACCTACAAAATCCTTCAAATTGTATCTGATTAAACCCGGGTATTGTAGACATTCCCGCATTTCCATCTCCGAGCATTTTGAATTTCCCATTTATCAAAAAATCCCATTCATTTCTTATTCTGCATCGAATCATATGAATCGATCTAGCAATGATGGAATTTAGATTCTGTTTACTGAATCACATGAAATTTTACCCAACTCCATATAGATGGAATGTATGAAATACGTATGAACGGAGGAAAAAAGATGATTTTAGACTTAATTAAATTGGAAGTTCTAAGAGACAGATACAAATGGAAAGGAATTGATAAATTCCACGTAGACTTAGGGCGTTTTGTATAGAATATCAAAAAAAGTAATTCAATTTATACTATTATTATGATATTACATCTTCCAATCCGATTGGATACCAGAAAAATACAAAGATTCCCGCTTTGATCTATTCGCTGAGATAAAAACATAATAATGAGACACAATATAACAGCATAAAGTTAATTTTTTGAGCACTTAACTTTTTCGTGGATTCCATTACATGTCGTGCTCTATCAAAATTTCGATTGAAGAGAAAATCGAAATTGCAGTACGACAATTTCCGGCTAATTCCCTATAGAGAGGCATCATACACAGATAAGATACCCGATAAGCTGGCTGCGAAACAATTTATGTTCTAGGGTTTACATAGACTCATAATTGCTGTTATAATTGAAATTGAGAAGGATTTTTTTCAATAAAAAAAAATACCTGATTAGTTAGGTAGCAATTTTGATTTTCTTCTATCATTTATCATCAGGGAACACAATTTGAGATTTAAATCCAAGAGTCGTTCATAAATTTACAGTCACTAGTTAATGGGTCCAATTTGTCCTGAATTTTGGCTTTTGTGACTGAAAATACTCAATTTAGTTTTTCAATAGAAAAGAGAGGGATTTAGGGATTGTGTGCTTTGAGATACTATAAAATAAATTGGAGGAATGGATCCACTCCAAAAAAAAAGGACGGATTTCTTTTAGGCAAGGAATTAAGAAAAACGAGATTTCAGATGGAAGGACAAAAAAAAGACATTTAGTACCCCCCCAACCCAAACAAAACAAGCAAAGGGGGAATATTTTCATCGATTTTGTATCGTTTTGGCGGCATGGCCGAGCGGTAAGGTGGGGGACTGCAAATCCTTTTTCCCCAGTTCAAATCTGGGTGTCGCCTGATCAACAAAAGATAAGACTCGTATTCTGTTTGGCTGGTATAACTCGCCAAATCTTTTCCAGCAAAACACGCGTAGGAAAAAGACTCTTGAGACTTTCTTGATTCTAAATAGCTGGGCTGGGGTTTCTGTTCTTTAAAGTGCTGGAAATCCTTGCATTTAGGATTCACGGAAAGATTCTAGTAGTGGAAGGGCTATCATATCAAATCAAGAGGTACCGATTTATTTCCACTGCTAATGTAGTGTCTACTGACCGGGTCTTGAATTAGATTGAATAGCCCCAAAGGGGAATCGAATGAATAGTTATGGAAGGGGCGGAAGAGACTTTGTATACATATTAGGTAACATTCCCTTTGATACTTCCAAAGAAAAGTGCGACTGCATATTTTGTTTCATTTTTCCAATTCTACTAGAAATCATATATGAACTTGTTATAAGTGGATTTTTTGGAGTGTTTCATAGTTATTGGAAAGGGTGTCGGAGCCGAATCCCTTTTTGACTCTGCACCTGTGATTCCACTATTATTAGTAAACAATAATGGAAAAACTTCTTCATATTCATAGAGATAGGGGACATAATTCACATGGATATAGTAAGTCTCGCTTGGGCCGCCTTAATGGTAGTCTTTACATTTTCCCTTTCACTCGTAGTATGGGGAAGAAGTGGACTCTAGAGATACTACTAATTGAGTTGGGGAATCAAACTGTATCACTTTTTTTAGAGATTTTTTCGAGATCGTTCTGCAAAGCCTTTTTTAATTATATTAATTCTCGTTAATTAAATTAAATATTTAATTCAGTAATTTAATTCGATTTAGAATTTCGAAATTGAATTAATCAAAATATCTTCATAGTGAAGTAATTGGATTCTATTCATAATATAATAGAATCCAATTCATAATATATATGAATAATACTCTTTCACAATCCAAATCAAACAAATATTTCAAGAATTCCCTTATTCGTATCTTGAAAGGGAAAGGGATATGGATAATAGGAATTTTATTCCAACCGAAGTCTTTCGCAATTTTCTATTTCACGGAACGGGTTCTTACCCAAATTATATATGGACAATGAGGAAGAACGAGGAACACCGGACCCCTTTTTACGTTTTATTTGGTTTTATTGTTCTTTTTACTGTTCAAAGAGAAAAGAAAGAAGTTCCGCTATTTAATAATAAATAGAACTCCTTGGATCATCGCTCAATCAATTACTTTTTCGGAATGCTAAAAAAAAGATTACTTTATTTCATTTTCTTTTATTAACTTGATTTTTTTTAGTAATATATGCCCAATTTTTTTTCTTTCATTGATTTGATTCTTTTTTGAATGGATACCGGGATTCATATTGAAAATAATCAGAAATTAGAAAATCGAAAGAGTTGCCTTTCGTTTCGATTATTTCAGATTGATTGGAATGAACAAAAATCAAATAGATGAAGCAAAGAAATATAATTGAGATACTATGTACATTACATATATTGAATTGATATTACCATGGATGAAGATACATATTGTAGATTGATCTCGATTCAGTTTGTATCTTTCTACATTACAATAATCAAAATAGATAGTATGGGAGAAAGATTCATATAGGAATAGGAATCCTTCTATCATACTATCGGATCTCATAGGCTACTGCTGATTCTAGTCCGTTCATTTCATTTAAGACGTGAAATTGGAATTTTTTTTTTCTTAAATCATTGATAAGAACTAAGAAGTCAAGTTTCATTCAAATGAATCACTTTGACTGACCGTTTTTACGTATATTATAAGCAAAAAAGCAGTAGGAACTAGAATGAACAGTGCAGTAGCAATAAATGCGAGAATATTTACTTCCATAATCTCATCGTTTCGTTTTTTTTTTACTTCGCAATAACTCGGGATTTAATCCCATAGAGATGATAAACCTTTCGCTTGGAAATTCAATGGGATTAAATCCCGAGTTATTGCGAATGGGATCAATATCATGAATAACAATATCTGAGCTATCAAGTCGATTCATCGTCGAGAATTGAATAGTATAACATAGGCAGATCTTTTATCCACACACCGAATACAAACTTTGATTCCTGATTCAATCAAAAAAATTCCTTTCTTTTTACTTTATTTATAATACTTTACTTTTATTTATCATTCTTTTCCATTCTGTCTTTTCCATAACCGACCGCCTTCCTTGTATAACCACCTAACCGCTTTCCACTTCCATTGTTTCCAAACGGTTTACAAATAAACCAAACAAAGAATCGAAACGAAATAGAAAAAAAAGAAAGAAAAGGATACCTTTAGGCATGAAATTCTACCATTTGTACCCAGTTTAACAGAAAATGGCAAGATATATTCATCTATTTTTTTTTATTGGATTTGGATCCGTCGGGACTGACGGGGCTCGAACCCGCAGCTTCCGCCTTGACAGGGCGGTGCTCTGACCAATTGAACTACAATCCCGGGGAAATAAAATGTACAGCATCCATATTCTTATGATTTCATTCAAATCGTGGTGACTGTAGTTAGAAGTGTGCTCTTTTTTTACTTTATTTATAATACTTTACTTTTATTTATCATTCTTTTCCATTCTGTCTTTTCCATAACCGACCGCCTTCCTTGTATAACCACCTAACCGCTTTCCACTTCCATTGTTTCCAAACGGTTTACAAATAAACCAAACAAAGAATCGAAACGAAATAGAAAAAAAAGAAAGAAAAGGATACCTTTAGGCATGAAATTCTACCATTTGTACCCAGTTTAACAGAAAATGGCAAGATATATTCATCTATTTTTTTTTATTGGATTTGGATCCGTCGGGACTGACGGGGCTCGAACCCGCAGCTTCCGCCTTGACAGGGCGGTGCTCTGACCAATTGAACTACAATCCCGGGGAAATAAAATGTACAGCATCCATATTCTTATGATTTCATTCAAATCATTTGTATTTCAAAACCATTTCTATTTAGATAAATATCGCCGTGTTGTAACAGAGACGCGAATGACATATTGATATCCACATGGGTATACACTTTAGTGAGAGCAGCCCAAATTATTAGTAATCCTTTTGTTATTGCCAAATCAATTGATAATCCATTTTTCAACGAAAAAAAAAACGAGTCTTTTTTTTTATCGTTACTTTATTCCTTTCAATAGACTTTATACTTTCTATTTAATGATCCTGATATGAATCTAGATCGTTAGAAAGCTCAGAATTTATGGGAACAAATAAAAGTAGCACCTAAAAAAATAAATAGCGGTGGGGATATATCAGAAAATTGGACTTTTTTTATTCTTTATTATTTCGTATATGGCATTTCGGGAAAACAAAGGGGGTTATATCATTTCATGGTGGATCAGCGAATTATTGGGCCGAGCTGGATTTGAACCAGCGTAGACATATTGCCAACGAATTTACAGTCCGTCCCCATTAACCGCTCGGGCATCGACCCAGGAAGAATCAATTCTAGGCTTATTGATAATCCACGATCAACTTCCTTTCGTAGTACCCTACCCCCAGGGGAAGTCGAATCCCCGCTGCCTCCTTGAAAGAGAGATGTCCTGAACCACTAGACGATGGGGGCATACTTGCCCGACTGCCATCATACTATGCTCATAGTATGAACAGTTTTTTGAAATTGTCAATATAATGGAATGGTATGACTAGATCGGAAGGATCTTTCCGTATTTTCTGATCCCATACCCATAGCATTTTTTGATTCG